ATTTGAACCCGTGACATTTTGTACCCAAAACAAACGCGCTACCAAGCTGCGCTACATCCCTTTTCAAAATGGTTTTACAATGTCATTGTACAAAATCCTTGTCTTGTTTTCCACATTTTTATTTTCTTCTCCATTTATATACATATACAATTTTCTTACCATTTTTTCTTCTTTTTTTATACTTTATATATTTTTTAGACTTTATATATATAATATTAAAAATTATATTTATTATTTATATATACATTTGAAATGAAACCTAACTAAACTAACGTAAAAAAAAAATATATATATATATATTTTTTTTTTATAACACTCAGAAAGAAGGGCTTTTTTTTTTTAGGGATATGCATTTTAGTTACGAATTCTGCATAAAAATAAATACAAATGATCTTGAACTACGACGCCCATATATATAATCTATGTCTATGTTTTACATTAAATAATAAAAAGGAGGATTTTCAATGCGAGATATAAAAACATATCTCTCCACGGCACCTGTGCTAACTACTCTATGGTTTGGGTCTTTAGCGGGTCTATTGATAGAGATTAATCGTTTATTCCCAGACGCTTTGTCATTTCCTTTTTTTTAATTCTAGTTATGGATATGTGAAAAAAAAAATGCATTTTGTCCTCTTTTTCAGTTCTTTAGGATAGGAAGGAAAGAGAAAGAAAAACTGTATTAAACCTAAGCAAAAAGTCGATCTAATAAAATTAGATTTAGAAATAGAAATGCGGGTCTAGTCTAGGGGAGGCTCCACGAAATCATAGTACAATTAAAGAAAATACATAAATAAACATAGTGGTATTAGGATAGAAAAAATTGATAGTTATAAAAAATTGTATTACTTACATTATTTAATAATATTAATCTATTAATATATAAAAAATAGAATATATAAAATATATAATTAAATAAAATAATAATAAAAAAAATAAAAATGAAATTTATTTATCTTAAATCTATTTCATTTTTATTATTACTCTAATTAATATTAATTAGAAATTAATTAGAATCAAATCTTTAGAAATTGAATTTATAGTTAGTAACTTCTATTAATTTTTTTGTTCTTTTTCGGATCGAAAATAGAAAAGTTAAGTTAAGTCGATCCAAAGGGGGTTCATGGCCAAGAGTAAAGATGTAAGGGTCAGAGTTATTTTGGAATGTACTAGTTGTTGTGCCCGAAATGGTGTCAATAAAGAATCGCCGGGTATTTCTAGATATATTACTCAAAAGAATCGACACAATACACCTAGTCGATTAGAATTGAGAAAATTTTGTCGTTATTGTCAGAGGCATACGATTCATGGGGAAATAAAGAAATAGATCGAACAGAACATGTGTGCAATCTTTTCCAACCCAAAGAGCAGAAAGAGGAAGAACATATATACATATATATATCAATATAATACAAAAATAATACAAAATAATACAAATTAGAAATCAAAATTATAAATTATACAAATAAAACCCTATTTCGGTCAGATCTTAAATTAATAAAGAAATCAATTTTTGAAATAAGGACTAAACCATGGATAAATCTAAGCAACCTTTTCGTAAATCCAAGCTCTCCTTTCGTCGGCGTTTGCCCCCAATTGTATCGGGGGATCGAATTGATTATAGAAACATGAGTTTAATTAGTCGATTTATTAGTGAACAAGGAAAAATATTATCTAGACGAGTAAATAGATTGACCTTGAAACAACAACGATTAATTACTATTGCTATAAAACAAGCTCGTATTTTATCTTCGTTACCTTTTCTTAATAATGAGAAACAATTTGAGAGAGCCGAATCGATCCCTAGAACTGTGGGTCCTAGAGTCAGAAAAAAATAGGCATATTCCTCGATTGCCTCAAAACTCCAATCGGAATTCAAGCTCAAATGGATTGGATGTTTTGCTCGAAAAGGCCCAGAATGCAGAAAAGGGGGGATAAGCAATTTTTTTTTTTTTATTGAAGCATGTTCGTTCATTCCTACTACTTATCTTAATTTTATCTCAATTTAGTTTATTCTATACTTCCCGGAGTTCATTCTCCGGGGAATTCTTGTTCAATCATTCCTGTATATTACTTCATAATTAGAATTTCCTTTAGTTGATGATTTTTTTTGAAATCATGTAAAGACAATTCTTATTTGATATAGCTATTTGTGCAAGTATTTTACGATTAAGAAGCAATTGCCCCTTGTACAGATTGTGTATTAATCTACTATAACTATAGAATACTTTAATATCGCGAGTTACTGCATTTATCCGAGTGATCCACAAACGACGAAAATTTCTCTTTTGTATGCCCCTATCTCGATGAGAAGAAACCAAAGCTCTCATTTTAAGTTGAGTAATTGTTCGCGTAAGTCTTGAATGAGCCCCTCTAAAGGTTGATGCAAATAAACGAATTTTTGTTCGACGTCTCCGAGCTGTATACCCTCGTTTAACTCTGGTCATTGAATCAAATTAAACTTTAATGAATAACTAATTGAATTCTCTTCTTTCAGTCATTATTTGTCCCCCCGGTCGATTAATAACAAAACGAATTATTCCGATATATAAAATATAAATTCCAATGGCTTTTGCTACTATGACCTTCCCAACCATTATTTTTTATTCTTTCCAGCCCAGACATTTAGTTTACCTGGAAATAAAAAATTTTACCGAATACTAAAAAAAAAAAATAGTGGGTTCCATCGTTTCTATGGTTACTTCTTAAACGGTGAGGCCCTCTCTATGCGCCGGAGCCTCGTCTCTCATTTAATAAAATGGTATTGTTAACTTGTATAGTTCACATTCTTTGGCTCTACCCATCAATTATACAGTAATAGGTCTTTTCACAATAAGAGCTATCCATACAGTGACGGCATTTAATTATGAAAGTTGGCTAGGTAGCTGACCCTGTTAGTCCGTTCTTTCAAGAATGTGAGCATAACCTTTTGTTTTGCTTCTTATCCTATCCTTAAAATACCATTTCCTCCGCTTAATGGATAACCATTTGTTACCAATGGAGAATTGCTTCTCATCTCAAATCGAGATGATTGGATTTGCACCAATGAAAACCATAAATTCTATACACAATACACAAGAAACAATAAGGGTATAATCATTGATACTGTCTCATTTGCTCAAGCTCATGATCTGAACGAGTCGCACATACACCCTAGTACATGTTCCTCGACGCTGAGGACATCCTCGAAGAGCGGGAGATTTCGTGACATTTCTTATTGGCTGTCTTGTATTTCTAATAAGTTGTTTAATAGTTGGCATGTCGGATATATATAATTATATTATAGAATGGGTTGGTTTAGATCTATCTTAACCTGATTTATGATTGATGATTATGAATTATTTCGATTCAATATCAAATCATGAAAAATTAAAATGGTGGTTGAAAATAAAACGGGATCATGGATTTACACGAAATCCGAAGTATTTTCATTTTCAACCGCTACAAGATCAACAATGCCATAGGCTTGGGCTTCTGTTGCCGACATAAAAACATCTCTTTCCATATCTTCAGATACAACCCACAAAGGGTTGCCCGTTCTTTGTACATAAACTTTAGTGAGGGTTTCGCGAAGTTTCAGCAGTTCTTCCGCTTCCAGGATAAATTCTCCTGCCTGTGCCTCATAAAAAGAACTAGCAGGTTGGTGAATCATAACCCTGATGATATTGATATAACATCATGAATGGTTCTTCTATCTCGTATTATGAAATTAAAGGAATAAAAAAAATAGAATTGAACAACCGTACAGGCACTTTTTGTGCATTGCATACGGCTCTGTAATGGAATTTATTACCCACTTCCATTCCATAGCCATAGAATAAGGGAAGAAATAGAATCTATCCAATCCAGTCAGATCGTTGAATAATCCATTTACCATCCTTCTTTTCATAAGAGTCAAAAAATACTACGATGGTTCTGTTGCTTTATATTATATTAGATATTTATATATTTATCTCGTCCGTGATTTGGCAATCCCAAAGTGTCTTTCTGATATGACAAAAAAAGATTTGTGACGCTAAAATGTCCTCCCGACACATAAGATCAAATCGGAAATAAAGGTTAAGGTTATTTCATACTACTATCTCGATATAAAATCTCATGTTATAAAAAACAATAATGGTTTGTTCATATCGAACTCAAAGTGCCATGCTATTATTACTTAAATTTTTCCTAATTCTATTATTTATATTTGATATTTTGATATGGCGAAGGCATAGTCTTTTTTTTTTTTTTCAATAAAAACTCATTGGCGCCAAGCGTGAGGGAATGCTAAACGTTTGGTAATTTCTCCTCCAACCAGAATGAAAGATCCCATTGAAGCAGCTAATCCCATGCATATTGTATGTACATCGGGTGGTACAAATTGCATAGTATCATAAATGGCTATTCCTGGTATTACCCATCCACCGGGAGAGTTTATAAACAAATAAAAATCCCTAGTATTATCTTCTATACTGAGATATACCATGAGACCCACAAGTTGATTTGAGATCTCGCTATCAACTTCTTGGCCTAAAAAAAGTAATCTTTCTCGATAAAGTCGGTTGATTAGGACAAAATAAAATAGTATCCCTTAGGAACCGTACGTGCACCTTTGGATGCATACGGTTCCTAAAATTAAATTACGAAAAAAATCAATCAATGTATCAATTCTAGTCTTAATTTCTTTTTTGTAACAGGTTTTTTATTTTTATAAAGAAGGGCTTTATTTGATTTTTTTTTAAAACATGAGTTTTGGTTCCCTTTCTCTTCCTTATAAAAAAAATTATTGAATTTATTAAACTAACCTCTCATTGATGTATTATTTCATCGAGATTCAAATCACGATGTGATTTTCTTGTTCCTGAATGGGCCCTTTCAATTCTTTTAGGTTGGTGTTCTACTCCGGGTAAAGATCTGTCCGAATTATATTTGCACATATAGGGCAAATTATCTCAGTACCGCTTCTTTTTTTTTCAAAATCAATTTTCATGCTTTCCCTCAAACTATTACATGTATTCATGTATTTATTATATATTTTATTCTATGCCATTGAATGGCAGTTTGAGATCATTCCTACTAATATTAATATATAGAAAGCATAAATTTAAATAAAGAATGTTTATGATACAATATAGTAATCATATATATTACCAATTTGATATTTTCTGAACGGAGCCTGGATACTTTATTTTCTCGTTCCAAGTTAACCATAAATTCTTTATAGTATTGATCCCCAATATAAATCGATCTAATTGCACTTCACGCTCCGAATAATTGATGGTTCAATCAAGATTTCTTGGGCGAAACGGAGGATATCTCGATCGGTGAAGAGAACGGGTAAACCCCATATGACCTAATATATCTGACAAGCCGCACTATACGTCAACCCAAACTGCATCTTCCTCTCCAGGACTCCGAAAAGGGACTTTTGGAACACCAACGGGCATTAAATTAAATAAAAAGTTAAGTACTATACTTCACTTTAATATGGAAACGTACCAATATTGTCTTCATTTTTTTCTGTTTATTCTATATGAATAAAGAACACATTTTCACGAACAGGTCGATCATTTGAATGATAAACAAGTATCTATGCATTCATTCTCCAAAAACTCCAAAAAGGGGGCCAAGCCCCATTGCGTATTGGTACTTATCGGGTATAGAATAGATCTGCTTCTCTTTGTTCTTACAAACAAAATTGTTCCATTATTTTCAACGAAACGAAATAAATCTTAACCCTTTCTTATACAAAATATACTGAAAGGTTAGGTACATAACATACATAGTGATAGTCTTTTCCAATGCGATAAAGTTACATAGTGTCATTTTTCTTTGATATTTGATAAAAAGGGGTATTTCCATGGGTTTGCCTTGGTATCGTGTTCATACTGTCGTATTGAATGATCCCGGCCGGTTGCTTTCTGTCCATATAATGCATACGGCTCTAGTTTCTGGTTGGGCCGGCTCGATGGCTCTATACGAATTAGCAGTTTTTGATCCTTCTGACCCGGTTCTTGATCCAATGTGGAGACAGGGTATGTTCGTTATACCCTTCATGACTCGTTTAGGAATAACCAATTCATGGGGTGGATGGAGTATTTCAGGAGGAACTATAACGAATCCGGGTATTTGGAGTTACGAAGGTGTGGCAGGGGCACATATTGTATTTTCTGGCTTGTGCTTCTTGGCAGCTATCTGGCATTGGGTATATTGGGACCTAGAAATATTCTCTGATGAACGTACGGGAAAACCTTCTTTGGATTTGCCCAAGATCTTTGGAATTCATTTATTTCTCTCAGGGTTGGCTTGCTTTGGCTTTGGTGCATTTCATGTAACAGGCTTGTATGGTCCTGGAATATGGGTGTCCGATCCTTATGGGCTAACTGGAAAAGTACAATCTGTAAATCCAGCGTGGGGCGCGGAAGGTTTTGATCCCTTTGTTCCGGGAGGAATAGCCTCTCATCATATTGCAGCGGGTACATTGGGCATATTAGCGGGTCTATTTCATCTTAGTGTCCGTCCGCCTCAACGTCTATACAAAGGATTACGTATGGGCAATATTGAAACTGTACTTTCCAGCAGTATCGCTGCTGTTTTTTTCGCAGCTTTCGTTGTTGCTGGAACTATGTGGTATGGTTCAGCAACTACCCCAATCGAATTATTTGGCCCCACTCGTTATCAGTGGGATCAGGGATACTTCCAGCAAGAAATATATCGAAGAGTGGGCACGGGACTAGCAGAAAATCTTAGTTTTTCGGAAGCTTGGTCTAAAATTCCCGAAAAATTAGCTTTTTATGATTACATTGGTAATAATCCGGCAAAAGGGGGATTATTCAGAGCAGGCTCAATGGACAGCGGGGATGGAATAGCTGTTGGATGGTTAGGACACCCCATCTTTAGAGATAAAGAAGGCCACGAGCTTTTTGTACGTCGTATGCCGACTTTTTTTGAAACATTCCCCGTAGTTTTGGTAGACGGAGACGGAATTGTGAGAGCCGATGTTCCTTTTAGAAGGGCGGAATCAAAGTATAGTGTCGAACAAGTAGGTGTAACTGTCGAGTTCTATGGTGGCGAACTCAATGGAGTCAGTTATAGCGATCCTGCTACTGTGAAAAAATATGCTAGACGCGCCCAATTAGGTGAAATTTTTGAATTAGACCGAGCTACTTTGAAATCTGATGGTGTTTTTCGGAGCAGTCCAAGGGGTTGGTTCACTTTTGGGCATGCTACATTTGCTTTACTCTTCTTTTTCGGACATATTTGGCATGGCGCTAGAACCTTGTTCAGAGATGTTTTTGCTGGTATTGATCCGGATTTGGATACTCAAGTGGAATTTGGAGCATTCCAAAAGCTTGGAGATCCAACTACAAAAAGACAAGTAGTCTAATAAAATATTACTCTGGTATCTTTCGCCTCTACTTTTTTATTTGATGACATAAGGTTAAGGTACCAGAAAATTTTGACTTGATTGATCGCCATTTTTTCTTTTATTTTTTCCCTCTTTCCCTTATAGTAAAT